CCCATACCTAGAGCTAACATCATATAACCCAATTGAGACATTGTGGAATAGGCTAAACCTCTCTTAATGTCTTTTTGAGCAAGGGCAAAAGTAGCCCCGAATAATATTGTTATTACTCCTACCAAAGAGATGAAATTCATTATGTGAGGGATGACTATGAAAAGAGGAATAAGCCGAGCTACAAGAAAAATGCCCGCAGCTACCATAGTAGCAGCATGTATAAGAGCCGAAATAGGAGTAGGCCCCTCCATGGCATCCGGTAACCATACATGAAGGGGAAATTGTGCAGATTTAGCAACCGCACCGGAAAATAATAGAACGGCACAGAAAGTAACAAATAAAAAATTGACTTCATTATGATTATTAGAAATCAAGTTATTGAATATTTTGAATAAATCTCGAAATTCGAAACTCCCTGTTATCCAATAAAAACCTAAAATTCCTAATAATAAACCAAAATCCCCAACACGATTAGTTACAAATGCCTTTTGGCAAGCATTTGCAGCAACAGGCCGTGTGAACCAAAACCCTATTAATAGATATGAACACATTCCTACCAATTCCCAAAAAATATAAATTTGTATCAAATTAGAACTAGTAACTAATCCTAACATAGAAGTACTGAAAAAACTCATATAAGCAAAAAATCTCAAATATCCTTGATCATACGACATGTAATTATCACTATAAATAAGAACCATAATTCCAATAGTAGTGATTAATATTGACATAATAGAAGTAAGCGGGTCGATCAAGTAACCGAATTCTAAATAAAAATCATTATTAATGATCCAAGACCATACATATTGATAGATAGAACTGCCATTTATTTGCTGAATAAACAGATTTATCGAAAAAATCATGACTATACTTAACAAAAAAACACTTTGAAAAGCCCACATACGGCGAAGACTTTTTGTTGCCGACGGAAAAAGAAGAAGTCCCGCTCCTATTAACATAGGAACTGGAAGTGGAAGGAAAGGTATTATCCACGAATATTGATATGTCTGTTCCATAAAAAAGTTTTTTATTCTTAATTGATTGTTTCCGATTTACCGGATCCTACCCCCTTTCAATTTCAAAACAAAAGGGGTCAATAAAAAAATCAAGAGATGTACTAACTTAAAGATATTTTTCGAATTTTATATATTATCTGGGTCTTTCCAAATTAAATATTAAAATAAAGAAGTTACAATTGGGCAAATGATATGACCTACTTGCTCATAAAAAGCGAATTTAGTTATTAACTAAGATTTTTCTTAAAATAACGAAAATACAAAATTTCATTATTATTAAATCACTTTATATTCATAAAGTAATGATAAAGAATTACACTAAAAAGAAATCTGATATGAATCGATATGAATCATAGGATTAACTAAGGTACAATTTTTGTACAAATCTCGCTTTTTAGTCAGTTTGTTCCAAATCATTAACTAGTTTCAGTATGAAACTGATTGATTAGTTTCCGTTTCAATAAAAAAACATTTATAGGAAACGCTATAATATCTAACATTTTATATTTTCTATAAGATTTATTTTTATATTTATATTTATCAAAAAAGGGGGTAATTATCAAAAGGGGGTAAAATAAAATCAAATTTAATAAAAAAATAACGAAGATTTTTTTAACAAATAGTAATATTTTGTACTATTTTCGCATATTTTTTATCTATATATATATATTTTTTTGTTTTCTCTAGATAATATATATTATATTATCTAATTATTCTCTAGAAAATAACTAGATAATGAATATATTCGTTTTGACCAATAGATGTCTTTCACATCCAACTATAACAACGAGTAACCTCTTAATTTTTAAATGGCAGTTCCAAAAAAACGTACTTCTATATCAAAAAAGCGTATTCGTAAAAATATTTGGAAAGGGAAGGGATATTGGGCAGCCTTAAAAGCGTTGTCATTAGGTAAATCTCTTTCTACCGGAAACTCAAAAAGTTTTTTTGTGCGACAAAAAAAGTCATAAAATAAAACATTGGAATAATCCGAATAGAAAAATAGGCCCATTTCATTCTTAATAGGAAATCAACAAACCTATTGTTTGTGGCTAATCAATATGAACTAGAACTCGCTTCGCTATTAGGATATGTATAATAATAATTCTTCGGTTTAGGGGTTAATAAATTATAAAAAGCTTTTGAAAAAAGAATAAAGACAAGATACAAAACTTGAGCCCTTGTTAGTATATTTTCTTGTTTGGGAGATGGGGGAGTCTTTTTTCCCCATCAACCTGTTTGTCACAATTACAATAATCGACGTTTTTATATATATATATATAGAAAAAAATTATAAATATGAATATATATATTGAAGAAGGGTAAAAAAGAGATCTTTAGTTAAAATTAATACATCGTTGAAATTAATTTATTCATTTATTTTTAAAATTTTTTGTGTAACTTTCTGACTTCTTATTTATCTTTATCTGAATTTCTCTGAATTAATCTATTAGAATATATATATTTCCCATTTATATGTCTCT